GGATTACGGATTATTCAGGACTTAATCGAATCATATGTACTGGTCATTGTAATCTCATATATACTCCTATTCTCTACGATAATTCTGATTTATTGGCAAAGAGGCGAAGAAATAAATTCATTATTCCATTTCAATCAATTCAAGAACGAGAGAAAGAGCAAATGACCTACTCCACTATCTCGATTGAAATACCTATAAATGGTATTTTCCGTAGAAATAGTGTTTTTTCTTATTTCGACGATCCCCAATACCAAAGAAAGAGTTCAGGAATTACTAAATATGGGGCTATAGGGGTGCATTCAATTGTCAAAAAAGAAGATTTGATTGAGTATCGGGGAGTCAAAGAATTTAAGCCAAAATACCAAATGCAAGTAGATCGCTTTTTTTTCATTCCCGAGGAAGTGTATATTTTACCCGAATCTTCTTCCCTAATGGTACGGAATAATAGTATCGTTGGAGTAGATACACAAATCTCTTTAAATACAAGAAGTCGAGGGGGCGGATTGGTCCGAGTGGAGAGAAAAAAAAAAAAAATCGAACTTAAAATCTTTTCGGGAGATATCCATTTTCCGGGAGAAACAGATAAGATATCCCGACATAGTGGTATCTTGATACCACCAGGAACGGTAAAAACACATTCTAAGGAATCAAAAAAAGTGAAAAATTGGATCTATATCCAACGAATCACACCTACCAAAAAAAAGTATTTTGTTTTGGTTCGACCAGTAATCATATATGAGATAGCGAACGGTATCAATTTAGAAACACTTTTCACCGCGGATCTATTGCAGGAAAAGGATAATCTGAAACTTCAAGTTGTCAATTATATCCTTTATGGAAATAGTAAACCAATTCGGGGAATTTCTGACACAAGTATTCAATTAATTCGTACTTGTTTAGTCTTGAATTGGGATCAAGACAAAAAAAGTTCTTCTATCGAGGAGGCCCGCGCTTCTTTTGTTGAAGTAAGCACAAATGGTCTGATTCGTGATTTCCTAAGAATCAATCTATTGAAATCCAAAATTTCATATATCAGGAGTAGAACTAGAAAAAGGGATGATCCATCAGGTTTCGGACCGATCTCTAATAATGGATCAGATCCCACCAATATTAATCCATTTTATCCCAGTTATTCCAAAGCAAGGATTCAACAATCACTTAAACAAAATCACGGAACTATTAGTACGTTATTGAATAGAAATAAGGAATTTCAATTTTTGCTAATTTTGTCATCATCTAATTGTTTTCGAATGGATGCATTCAATCATGTAAAAGATCACAATGTAATAAAAGAATCAATTAAAAGAGATCCTATAATTTCAATTCAAAATTCGTTGGGCCCATTAGGAACAGCCCTTCAAATTGCAAATTTTGATTTATTAAACCATTTCAATTTAATAACTCATAATCAGATCTCCATAACTAAATATTTGAAACTTGACAATTTAAAAGAGACTTTTCAAGTACTTAAATATTATTTAATGGATGAAACCGGGAGAATTGTTAATCCCGATCCATGCAGTAAGAGTGTTTTGAATCCATTCACTTTGAATTGGTATTTTCTCCATCATAATTATCATCCTAATGATTGTGAATCTTTCTTCACAATAATTAGACTGGGACAATTTATTTGTGAAAATGTATGTATTGCCAAAAGCGGACCACATCTAAAATCGGGTCAAGTTATAATTGTTCACATTGACTCTGTAGTAATAAGATCGGCTCAGCCTTATTTGGCCACGCCAGGAGCAACCGTTCATGGCCATTATGGAGAAATCCTTTACGAAGGAGCTACATTAGTTACATTTATATATGAAAAATCGCGATCTGGTGATATAACGCAGGGTCTTCCAAAAGTGGAACAAGTGTTAGAAGTACGTTCAATTGATTCAATATCGATAAACCTAGAAAAGAGAGTTGAGGGTTGGAACGAGTGTATAACAAGAATTTTTGGAATTCCTTGGGGATTCTTGATTGGTGCTGAGTTAACTATCGTGCAAAGTCGTATCTCTTTGGTTAATAAGATCCAAAAAGTTTATCGATCTCAAGGGGTGCAGATCCATAATAGGCATATAGAAATTATTGTACGGCAAATAACATCAAAAGTATTGGTTTCAGAAGACGGAATGTCTAATGTTTTTTCACCCGGAGAACTAATTGGATTGTTCCGAGCAGAACGAACGGGACGCGCTTTGGAAGAAGCCATCTGTTACCGACCCATATTATTGGGAATAACGCGAGCATCTCTGAATACTCAAAGTTTCATATCCGAGGCGAGTTTTCAAGAAACTGCTCGCGTTTTAGCAAAAGCTGCTCTCCGCGGTCGTATCGATTGGTTGAAAGGCCTAAAAGAAAACGTTGTTCTAGGCGGTATGATACCCGTCGGTACCGGATTCAAAAGATTCGTGCAAGGCTCAAGGAAACATAAAAAGATGCCTTTGAACAGCAAAAAGAAGAATTTATTCGAGGGGGAATTTAGAGATAGAGATTTTTTATTCCACCAGAGAGAGTTATTTGATTCTTGCATTTCAAGAAATTTCTATGATACATCAGAATAAGCATTTCTAGGATTTAATGATTCCTAAGAGCGGATTCATCCTTTTATTTTATTTTAATTAATCGTGGTCCTGTGATTTGTTCCATGTGATTTATTAATAGTAATAAAGAAAATAAGGAATAGAATGAAATTAATTGCTTGGATCGTATATCAACATCCAATCTCCGGGAAAAGATAAGGTTCCATCGGAACAATTATTTATTTCAGGGTACCCCCTCTCTCTTTTTCTTTGTTTGAAAAAGAAAGAGAGAGAGAGGAAGTGTGGGTAGAAATGATAAAAAGATATTGGAACATTAATTTAGAAGAGATGATGAAAGCGGGAGTTCATTTTGGTCATGGTACTAGAAAATGGAACCCAAGAATGGCCCCTTATATCTCTGCAAAACGTAAAGGTATTCATATTACAAATCTTACTAGAACTGCTCGTTTTTTATCAGAAGCTTGTGATTTAGTTTTTGATGCAGCAAGCAAGAGAAAACAATTCTTAATTGTTGGTACCAAAAATAAAGCAGCGGATTCAGTAGCCCGGGCTGCAATAAGGGCTCGGTGTCATTATGTTAATAAAAAATGGCTCGGCGGTATTTTAACGAATTGGTCTACTACAGAAACTAGACTTCAAAAGTTCAGGGACTTGAGAATGGAACAAAAGACCGGTAGACTCAACCGTCTTCCAAAAGGAGATGGGACTCGATTGAAGAGACAGTTAGCTCACTTGCAAACATATCTGGGTGGGATTAAATATATGACAGGGTTACCCGATATTGTAATACTCGTTGATCAGCAAGAAGAATATACGGCTCTTCGGGAATGTATCACTTTGGGAATTCCAACCATTTGTTTAATTGATACAAACTGTGACCCGGATCTCGCAGATATTTCGATTCCAGCGAATGATGACGCTATAGCTTCAATCCGATTAATTCTTAATAAATTAGTATTTGCAATTTGTGAGGGTCGTTCTAGCTATATACGAAATTCCTGATTAATAATAAGATAGATTAATAATAAGATTAAGATAAATAAATTATTTTGTGAACTCCATATATTTATGGATATATAATCGGTTACTATTTGTCAATCGTCCAAAAGAGATAAAAATAACTAGCTATATTATGTGATTTGTTGGTATTTAAAATATACAATTTTAGTAGGCAAATAAAAAAAACGATGGTTGAATCAAAATAATTCCTTTTAAAGTTTTCTTTCAGGGGGTAGTATGAATGTTCTATCATGTTCCATCAACATCCTAAAAGGGTTATATGATATATCTGGTGTGGAAGTAGGCCAGCATTTCTATTGGAAAATAGGAGGTTTCCAAGTACACGCCCAAGTACTTATTACTTCTTGGGTTGTAATTGCTATCTTATTAGGTTCAGCCATTGTAACTGTTCGGAACCCCCAAACCATTCCAACTGGCGGTCAGAATTTCTTCGAATATGTCCTTGAATTCATTCGAGATGTGAGCCAAACTCAGATCGGAGAGGAATACGGCCCATGGGTCCCCTTTATTGGAACGATGTTTCTATTTATTTTTGTTTCTAATTGGGCGGGTGCACTTTTACCTTGGAAGATTATAGAGTTACCTCATGGGGAGTTAACTGCACCTACGAATGATATAAATACTACCGTTGCTTTAGCTTTACTTACGTCAATAGCCTATTTTTATGCGGGCCTTAGCAAAAAAGGATTAGGTTATTTCAGTAAATACATTCAACCAACTCCAATTCTTTTACCCATTAACATTTTAGAAGATTTCACAAAACCCTTATCACTTAGCTTTCGACTTTTCGGAAATATATTAGCGGATGAATTAGTAGTTGTTGTTCTTGTTTCTTTAGTACCTTCAGTGGTTCCTATACCTGTCATGTTCCTTGGGTTATTTACAAGTGGTATTCAAGCTCTTATTTTTGCAACTTTAGCTGCGGCTTATATAGGCGAATCCATTGAGGGGCATCATTAACGAATTTTGTTTTGAAATAGACTTTTTTATCTTATAGTCTAAGGCAATCTATTCTTGTTCAAGATAATCTACTTATACTTAGTGAACATAAATATACACATAAATAGAAAAAAAGTTTATAACGATCTAAAGGAATAGTAAAAACAAAAAGGAAAGAAATCTAAAAAAGTTTTGTCCTAAACGATCTTTTTCCTAGAATTCGTTTGAATCATTTATACCTTCGTCCAATCAATTTTTTTTTTGGCTTGATTATTTTGTTCATTCAATTCCAATCCAATTTTAGGAGTCATAATCTGAATAAGAGTTGTTTCCAACATGTGATTAAAAAAAGGGGTTTTTTCTATAGAGATAGAGCTATTTCTATTTCACTCGGTTTTATTCAATTCAATAGATTGACTAATAATAAAATATTAATAAATTATAAAAAAAAAAAATAATAATAAAATAACTTACAAGAAAACAAAGACTTATATTTCTATGCAATGATTCAGACTAATGAATTTGTCCATTTAGATTGATTGTATCCAAGTGGGATAATGATAAGGAAGAGAATAAAAAAAAATGAGATTCAGAAAAAAATGGATTATTATTATTTACAAGAGTGAAATCAAACTAAGTTTATGGAATATATATATAAATAATGGAATAATGGCTATAACTCAATTTTCTTTTTGTGAATATTTCAGCATCTAAAAATTTTTTTTAGAATCCGATTGAATTTAAGATACGAATAGTTGGTTTACGTTATGGAAGAAAGACGTGTATATGCAATATTAACTATTTATATAGTTAGATATTCGTTAAAAGATAGGTCGTCTAAAAGATATATCTAATCTGCCCTGGAGATTTCGATAGGGATTTCACTAAAAAAGGGATTGCACTAAAAATCCCTCCTTTTCGTTTGGAACTGGGAATTCAATATTGAATAATTGAATAAAGAGATTAAATCAAGAAAAAGAATGAATAGTTCGAAATTTATTGGTTGATTGTATCATTAACCATTTTTTTTTGGTGCGAGGAACTTATCATGAATCCATTGATTTCTGCCGCTTCCGTTATTGCTGCTGGGTTGGCTGTTGGGCTTGCTTCTATTGGACCTGGGGTTGGTCAAGGTACTGCCGCGGGGCAAGCTGTAGAAGGTATCGCAAGACAACCCGAGGCAGAGGGAAAAATACGAGGTACTTTATTGCTTAGTCTGGCTTTTATGGAAGCTTTAACAATTTATGGATTAGTTGTAGCCTTAGCACTTTTATTTGCGAATCCTTTTGTTTAATCAAACGTATTTTTTTTTATTGCCTTGTACTTGCTGCTTGTTTTTTCGAATTCTACCAAGATTTCATTCCTAAAATTACTTATTTATTTTTATTTGGACAATAACCTACCACGGGAAGGACTCATTTGAGGATGAGGAATTAGTATACTAATTCGCTTTCTTCCTTCCCTCTTCTTAGTCCAATGGAACCCCCTCTTTTTTTTTCAAGGGAATGTTGGAACAGTCTATATTATTAACACGCTACCTGATAGCGAATTTGAAACGAAATTTTAATAAGAACAATACTTAGTAGAGATTTCCAATTGAAAAAAAAATGCATTTCTAATAGAAATAGAAAAAAATAGAATAGGTAAAAAAAAAAAAAAATAGATAATTAGTCTATCTATAGTTTATAAGAAAAGAGGAGATCATATGAAAAATGTAACCGATTCTTTCGTTTTCCTGGGTCACTGGCCACCCGCCGGGAGTTTCGGGTTTAATACCGATATTTTCGCAACAAATCCAATAAATCTAAGCGTAGTCCTTGGTGTATTGATTTTTTTTGGAAAGGGGGTGTGTGCGAGTTGTTTATTTCAAGAATAGGCTGAATTGAACCAGCTGCGTTTTTTTTTTTTTAGTTTTTAACTAGGAAAGAAAAGGTGCATGATCCCACGAATTACTTCTGAAATAATTTGAAAATCATCTTTAAGAACTATAGCAGTTCGTGATTCATGGGGAAATATACTTTGATTCTCTTTCAACCAATAGTGGGGGACCGTTAATATGGTTAAAGCTAAAATGTTTGAAGTCTAGACGCAGCAAGGTACTCTTTCTACTACTATATTAATCCAAAAATGGGCTCAAACTGAATAGTTGGAAATTTTTTTCGGTATAGAACACTCATGTCGAAAAAAGGATTTGACCTTTTTTTTTGAAAAATTAGTATTTCACCCATTCTTATCCAATGCTAAGTCGATAACCTATGTATTAAAGTCAATTCTTTGGATTTGAAAAAAAAAACAACTTTACTGACAATTACTTGTTTGGTCAGAAGAGTCCTCCGAATATTTCGGTCTCGGATTAGTTTCAATATTTTTATTTTTGAATAGGAATTATGAATAGAGAAGGGAGGGTAAGCTCATTTCAGTCAAAAAAGATATGGGATTTTCCCCATAAGTAATTGAAATAATTGAGCGTGAGAGCCAAATGAATCGAAAGATTTATGTTTGGTTCGGGAAGGGATCATGGAAGTTTTGCAATGAATGGAAAGATAATCTACTTTCATTAAGTGATTTATTAGATAATCGAAAACAACGGATTTTGGATACTATTCGAAATTCAGAAGAACTGCGCCAGGGGGCCTTTGAGCAGTTGGAAAAAGCCCGGGCCCGTTTACGGACAGTAGAAATAGAAGCAGATCAGTTTCGAACGAATGGATACTCTGAGATAGAACGAGAAAAATTTAATTTGATTAATTCAACTTATAAGACTTTGGAACAATTAGAAAATTACAAAAATGAAACCATTCATTTTGAACAACAAAGAACGATTAATCAAGTCCGACAACGGGTTTTTCAGCAAGCCTTACAAGGAGCTATAGGAACTCTGAATAGTTGTTTGACCAACGAGTTACATTTACGTACCATCAATGCTAATCTTGGCATGTTTGGGGCGATAAAAGAAATAACTGATTAGTCCTTCTATTGAAGGCATTATTTTTTTTGAAAACAA